GGATACGGGTAATAACGAATCAGCCTTTAATGAGGCGATTGCAGGTTATAGACTACTATAGATTTCCGTTCAATAAAGGGGGGGGAAAAGGAACAAATTAAGTGGGTGCTCCCGGACCTCAAACAAGCGGAGCGATTTTTTTTTTTTTTTTTTTTCGGCATTTTTGCTCCCGGACCTCAAACAAGCGGAGCGATTTTTTTTTTTTTTTTTTCGGCATTTTAGAAGGGGGGTTTAAAACTTTTATCTTTGTTTTTCAGGGCATTTAACAAAAACTGGGTGTATGAATGAGATTTTTAAGTCTTTTTAGTATAAAAGTATTTTTTCAAAAATCCTTGTATTTTCGAAGGAAAAGTGATGAAAAAAAGTTCAAAAAAGTGCAAAAAAGTGCACTTTAATGCAAATTTTTATCCGTGCGATTTGGTGTTCATTAGGTGGGAATTCCAACAACCCTACTTTTTGGGTCTTCGATTTTTTTGAATTTTGCTTGTATATAAATAATTTAATAATATATCATAGATAAATATATATATATAAAGAAATTATTTATATATATATATATATTGTATAAATATCTATCTCGTTTTTATAATCTATCTAAAAATATTAAAGATTTGAAACAAATAAGACAGTATGCCTATTAATAGGATGCGTCAAAATATTAATACATACGAACATTGATGAGGTTAAAATAAAAGAAAAAAAGTATAGATATATTAAAGTTTAATAAATTTAGAGTGTTGATTTATAGAATTTATAAATATATTAAATATATATATATATATAAATACATTATAGTCTTTATTTAAATAAGATCTTTTATAGTCATATAATTGTATAAATTTACCTATTATTAATCAATAAATTTCTTATATAAGAAAAATAAATTTTTTTTATTAAAATGAAAATTGTAAATAAAAAAAAAATACTTCTAATTTAATTAACATATAAATAAGATAACATAATTTTTTTATAGAAAATAATTAAATAGTAATCTTATATTATTTTATTAATTTTACCATTAATATAGGCTTATTGTATTAATAAAGAAAATATATTATTTGCGGTTTTTTTTTTGTTGGGAAAATTAAATTGGGTATAATTTTGGGAATTTAGGCCCTAAAAATAAAATATTTTGAATTGGTTTTGGGTAGAGATTATTAAAAAGGTTTATTTGAAATTTTTAATAATAAAAAGTATTAAATTTGTTGTTGAAATCTGTATGGAATAAAATTTATGAGTGGGTAATTTTATCTAAATTAATAAGAATTTTAAATATTAAGAAAAAAATCGGGCATTTTTCTTGATTTAGAATTTTAATTGTTTTATTTTATTCGGCGAAGCGAAGTTTAGGAAATTAATTCAAGATTCATTTTATTTAATAGAAAAGCTTGGGCATGTTTTTTTATTAAATGGAATAGTCTAAGAGTGGGTTTTTAAATGGTCATTTTTATATTTAGAATCAAAAAAATTAAGTATTTTTTTGATTAGAAATATAATTGTTCTGTCTTATCCGGCGAAGCAGGGTTGAGAAAATTAATTCTATATTTATTTTATTGAGTATAAAAGCTTGGGCAGGTTTTATATTAAATGGAATAATCTTAGGTAAATTTTATTTGTTAGCAGAAAATCTTAATATTTTTAAATCAAGAAAAATTGGGCATTTTTCTTGATTTGGATATTTAATTGTTCTGTCTTATCCGGCGAAGCAAGGTTGGGGATAATTCTGTATTAATTTTATTGAATAAAAAAGCTTGGGTAGGTTTTTTTTTGAATAGGATAATTTTAGGTAAATTTTGTTTATTAATAGAAAATCTTAATATTTTGGATTAAGAGGAACTAATTGTTCTTTTATTCGGCGAAGCAAGGTTGAGGAAGATTAATTCTATATTAATTTTATTGAGTGAAAAATCTTGGGCAGGTTTTTTGTTGAATAGGATAATCTTAGAAAAATTTTATGTATTAGCGGAGCATCTTAGAATTTTTGATTAAAAGAAATTGGGCATTTTTTTTGATTTGGAAATTTAATTGTTTTGTTTTTTTTGTTGGACTTGGGTTGGGAAAAATTAATTCTGTGTTTATTTTATTGAGTGAAAAGCTTGGGCAGGTTTTTTGTTGAATGGGATAATCTTAGGAAAATTTTATATGTTAGCGGAGCATCTTAGAATTTTTGATTAAAAGAAATTGGGCATTTTTTTTGATTTGGAAATTTAATTGTTTTGTTTTTTTTGTTGGACTTGGGTTGGGAAAAATTAATTCTGTGTTTATTTTATTGAGTGAAAAGCTTGGGCAGGTTTTTTGTTGAATGGAATAATCTTAGGAAAATTTTATGTGTTAGCGGAGCATCTTAGAATTTTGGATTAAAAGAAATTGGGCATTTTTTTTGATTTGGAAATTTAATTGTTTTGTTTTTTTTTGTTGGACTTGGGTTGGGAAAAATTAATTCTGTGTTTATTTTATTGAGTGAAAAATCTTGGGCAGGTTTTTTTGTTGAATGGAATAATCTTAGGAAAATTTTATGTGTTAGCGGAGCATCCTGGAATTTTGGATTAAAAGAGATTGGGCATTTTTTTGATTTGGAGATTTAATTGTTTTGTTTTTTTTGTTGGACTTGGGTTGGGAAAAATTAATTCTGTGTTTATTTTATTGAGTAAAAAGCTTGGGCAGGTTTTTTGTTGAATGGAATAATCTTAGGAAAATTTTATGTGTTAGCGGAGCATCCTGGAATTTTGGATTAAAAGAGATTGGGCATTTTTTTTGATTTGGAGATTTAATTGTTTTGTTTTTTTGTTGGACTTGGGTTGGGAAAAATTAATTCTGTGTTTATTTTATTGAGTAAAAAGCTTGGGCAGGTTTTTTGTTGAATGGAATAATCTTAGGAAAATTTTATGTGTTAGCGGAGCATCCTGGAATTTTGAATTAAAAGAGATTGGGCATTTTTTTTGATTTGGAAATTTAATTGTTTTGTTTTTTTGTTGGACTTGGGTTGGGAAAAATTAATTCTGTGTTTATTTTATTGAGTAAAAAGCTTGGGCAGGTTTTTTGTTGAATGGAATAATCTTAGGAAAATTTTATGTGTTAGCGGAGCATCCTGGAATTTTGGATTAAAAGAGATTGGGCATTTTTTTTTGATTTGGAAATTTAATTGTTTTATCTTGTTTGGTAAATCTAGATAGAAAAATTAATTCCACCTAAAAATTTTATATATTAGCGGAGCATCCTTTAGAATACTTAATTTATGCTTCTAGAGTATAAAATCTAAAATATTAATTATGTTAGCGGAGCATCCTTTAAAATAATAGTTAGATTTTTTAAGTGTTAGGATAAAAGTTTTATTTTAGCTTTTAAAGGTTTAATTTGAATAGATTTTACATGCAAAGTTTTATAAATAATTTTTTAGCAGTATTTAGATTTATAAATTAAGTAATTTTAGATATAGGCATTTTTAATAACATTAACAAATTTTGTGCCAGCAGTTGCGGTTACACAAATGATGTAATTAAACTTATATTGATAAGTAATAATCTTAATTTAATTTGAGAAATTAATTTAGAATTTTTAGGTGGAATTTAAATTTTAAAGGGATTTGGGTAAGAAAAGATAATTTATTAAATTTTTTATTAAACTAGGATTAGATACCCTATTATAAGAAATGTAAATATTTGATATCAGATTAGTAAAAGGAAGTTCTTGAAATTTAAAAGATTTGGCGGTGTTTTAGTCTGGTCAGAGGAACCTGCCCTGTAATTGATAATCCACGATTAGTTGAACTTTTATTTTAAGTTTGTATATCGTCGTTATTTGAATATCTTGAAAGGGCTTTAATAATCAAGAATCATAATTTTGTTTTAGGTCAGATCAAGGTGCAGCTTATATAAAAGGAGAGGTGGGTTACATTAAATGTATTTTTAGTTTTTTTATTTAAATATAAAAAATAAATTGGATTTGTAAGTAAATTAAATAATTTAATTTGGTTGATAAAAGCTCTAGAATATGCACATATCGCCCGTCGCTCCTTTTATAATGAAGGATAAGTCGTAACAAAGTAGATGTATCGGAAGATGTATCTGGAAAGACAGTTTAGAGCTTGGTAAGCATTTTATTTACATTAAAAAGAGACCGTGTTAATCGGAGTATTCTGAAAATAATATATATATATATATATTGATTTAGAAAAAATTATTTATTGTTTGAGTAGTGTTTTTGAAATAATAATTTATTTGGTTTATTACTGTAAAGGAATTATTTAATTTGTAGAAAAGAATTAGTTGTCTTAAGTACCTTGTGTATCAGGGTTTATTAAATAAGGTTTTTGAATTAAAGGTTCCCGAATTTTGGGGAGCTAATTATAAAATTATTTTAATGTGGAAAAATTATTTTTAATTTATAGTTTGTAATTATATGTTAGTCATTCTTTAATATATCTGGTTTTTTAAGAAATTAATTTAATTAATTTAATCAAATTAATAATTTTATTATAAAATTAATTTTTGATTATAAAAATCTTAAGGGGATAAGCTTTTAGGATAATAATTTATAATAATTTATTTATTATAAATTAAATAGGATTAGAAGTTTCCATTTTTAGTAGAGTTTAATAACCAATTTTATATTTTAATTAGATTTATTAAGTATTTAAGTTTTTTATTAAAATAATTTATTTAATTTGTTTTTAAATGTAATAATGATAGAATTAGTAAATTTTAATGTATTATATTTTTTATAATATAGTTTTTAATAAGGAATTCGGCAATTAAATTTTCCGCCTGTTTATTAAAAACATGTCTTTTTGTTTAATATTTAAAGTCTGGCCTGCCCAATGATTTTTGAATGGCCGCGGTATTTTGACCGTGCAAAGGTAGCATAATCATTAGTTTTTTAATTGAAAGCTGGAATGAACGGTTTGACGAGAAAATTACTGTCTCTTTAAAATTGATTGAATTTTATTTTTTAGTTAAAAAGCTAAAATTTTTATAAGGGACGAGAAGACCCTATAGAATTTTATAATTATAAATTTTATTATTCTTTAAGTTTTATTTATTATAGGATTTATGATTGTTTTGTTGGGGCGATAGAAAAATTTAATAAACTTTTTATTATTAAGAACATTAATTTATGTATATATGATCCATTTTTTTGATTATAAGAGAAAATTACCTTAGGGATAACAGCGTTATTAATTTGGAGAGTTCATATCGATAAATTAGTTTGCGACCTCGATGTTGGATTAAAATTATCTTTAGGTGGAGATACTTAAAAGTTAAGTCTGTTCGACTTTTAAAATTTTACATGATCTGAGTTTAAACCGGCGTGAGCCAGGTTGGTTTCTATCTTTTTAAAATTTATTGTTTTTAGTACGAAAGGACCAAAGCTTTATTAAATTAATTTAGAATTGAATTATAGTATTACTTTGGCAGATAAGTGCAATAAATTTAGAATTTATTAATGTATAATTATACAGGTAATAATTTTTTTTGTTGACACATATGTATTTTTGTTTGAATGTGTTTTTTTAATTATTTGTTTACTTGTAAGTGTAGCTTTTTTGACTCTTCTTGAACGTAAAGTTTTAGGATATATTCAATTGCGAAAGGGACCAAATAAAGTTGGATTTGCTGGTGTTCCTCAGCCTTTCAGTGATGCAATTAAATTATTTTCTAAGGAACATACATTTCCTATAATATCAAATTTTAGAATTTATTATTTTTCTCCAGTTTTTAATTTATTTTTATCTTTAATTGTATGATTATGTATTCCATTAATATCTGGATTTGTAAGTTTTAATTTAGGAATTTTATTCTTCCTGTGTTGTGCTAGTTTAGGAGTTTATACTGTAATATTAGCAGGATGGTCTTCTAATTCTAATTATTCATTATTAGGAAGACTTCGTTCTGTAGCTCAAACAGTTTCTTATGAGGTAAGATTAGTTATTATTTTAATATGTTTTTTGTTTACAGTTTCAAGATTAAACATATTGGACTTAAAACTTTATCAAAATATAATTTGGTTTATTTTTTTATTTTTTCCTTTATGTTTAATTTGATTTGTATCATGTTTGGCTGAAACAAACCGAACTCCTTTTGATTTTGCTGAAGGAGAATCAGAATTGGTATCAGGTTTTAATGTTGAATATAGAGGTGGGGGTTTTGCTTTAATTTTTTTAGCTGAGTATTCTAGTATTTTGTTTATAAGATTTATATGTTGTATAATTTTTTTAGGGGGAAATTATTGTAATTTTAAGATATTTATTATATTAGGATTTATATCATTTTTTTGAATTTGAGTTCGAGGAACTATGCCTCGATTTCGATATGATAAATTGATGTATTTGGCGTGAAAGAGGTATTTACCTATTTCTTTAAATTTTTTGATAATGTATTTCGGATTAAAAGTTTATCTTTTTACCGATCTCATTTAGTGAACAAAAATTAGTAGTAAGTTAATAGAGATTCAACTCTTTTTTATATTTTCAAAATATATACTTATACAAGTTCATAAACTAGTTTTTAAATAATAAGATGTCTCAGAATTTAAAAAGAAGAGGATTAATAATGAAGATTCTAAAGTATGCAGAAGTTAAAATTTGTCCTGTTAAAATAAATGGATCTTCTACAGGACGTGCTCCAATTCATGTTAATAAAATCACTACTGTTACAAATAATCAGAACAGAATTTTATTTAATGGGTAAAATTGTGTTCTTAAAAATATTTTTTTATTAGTCAAAGGAATAATAAAAAGGATTATAATAGAAAAAACTAAAGCAATTACTCCACCTAATTTATTAGGGATTGATCGTAAAATTGCATATGCAAATAGGAAGTATCATTCTGGTTGAATATGAACAGGGGTAACAAGGGGATTAGCTGGAATAAAATTTTCTGGATCTCCTAATAAATTAGGTCTTATAAGAATTAAAATTAGGAGTGTTGAAAATATAATTACGAATCCAAAAATATCCTTATAGGAAAAGTAAGGGTGAAATGGGATTTTATCAATATTTCTATTTACCCCTAAAGGATTATTAGAACCTGTTTGGTGAAGAAATAATAAATGAATTATAACTATTGCTGCTACAATAAATGGTAAAAGGAAATGGAGAGCAAAAAAACGAGTAAGAGTTGCATTATCTACAGCAAATCCTCCTCATAATCATTGTACTAATAAAGTACCTAGATAGGGAATTGCTGATAATAAATTAGTAATTACAGTTGCCCCTCAGAATGATATTTGACCTCATGGTAATACATACCCAAGAAATGCTGTTGCTATTACAATAAATAGAATTAGAACACCAATTGTTCACGTTAATTCAAGTGTATAAGAACTATAATATAATCCCCGTCCAATATGAAGATATAAGCAAATAAAAAAGAAGGAGGCTCCATTAGCATGAATAGTTCGAAGAATTCATCCATAATTTACATCTCGTGAGATGTGAATTACTCTATTAAAGGCAGTTTCAATTCTTGATGTATAATGTATAGCAAGGAAAATACCTGTAATAATTTGAATCATTAGGCATAATCCTAATAGGGACCCAAAATTTCATCAAGCTGAAATATTAGAAGGTGTTGGTAAATCAATAAGTGAATTATTAATAATTTGAGTTACTGGTGAAATTTTTCGTAATGGAGTTTTCATTAGTTTAATTGACGTATAGGTCCATATTTAATATATGTAATTTTAATTACTGCAATTAAGGTAATTAATAAATAGATAATTAGAAGAGTAGGTATAATAATTAAGGGTTTATTGAAAAATTTATTTAAGGATAATGTAAATTCTGAAATTTCGGATAGGAATTCTTGATTTATAATTTTATTTGAAAATAATCATGAGTCTGGAATAATAAATAGAAACATAATAATAAATATAATAAATGTTGAGAAAATTCCTAATATTCACTTGAATTTGAATTTTTCATTTGATGCTACTCTTGTCATATAGAGAAATAAAACTAATATTCCTCCAATTATAATAATGAATGATAAGTATGAATATCATGAGGTAAAAATTATTCATCTTGTAGTCAGAACAATAATAATTGTTTGACATAGTAGAATTATTCCTATAGAAAGGGGATGGGAAATTCAGGGAATTAGGAGGGCAGGAATTAAAGATATAAACATTGTCATTTGTTCAGAATATAGTTTAAGAAAATTTTAATTTTGGAGATTAAAGATAGACTAGAAGGTCTTATTCTGAGTTTTAAGGGTGTTCCCATATTTGATTTACAAGACCAATATTTTGATTAAATTATTAAAACAAATGCTAATTTATTATATTTTTATAATATCTTTTATTATAGGTCTTTTGTCTTTTTGTTTGAAGCGAAAATATTTACTTGTAATATTATTAAGATTGGAATTTGTAGTAATTTCCATATTTTTAGGAATTTTTAATTTTATAGGTTTATTTAATTGGGAGTTTTTTTTTTCTTTAATTTTTTTAACAATATGTGTATGTGAGGGGGCAATTGGTCTTGCTTTAGTAGTTTTATTGATTCGAGTTTATGGGGATAATTATTTTCAAAGATTTAGTTTATTATGATAAGGATTTTATTTTTACTAGTTTCTATATTACCTTTAAGATTTATAAAGAATAGTTTTTGATTTAATCAATGTATTTATATATTTATATTAGTATTGGTTTTACCATTAGTAGGAATTGGAAATTCTTTTTCTGGACTTAGATATATTTGAGGGGTTGATTTATTATCTTGAGTTTTAATTATATTAAGGTTTTGAATTTGTTCCTTAATGTTATTAGCAAGTGAAGGAATTTTCAAGAGGGGATATTATTATAATTTATTTGTCTTGGTTTTAAGATTTCTCTCATTATCTTTATATTGTACTTTTTCTGCTTTGAATTTGTTTGTATTTTATTTATTTTTTGAGTTTAGGCTTATTCCTACATTAATTTTGATTATAGGATGAGGATATCAACCTGAACGAATTCAGGCTGGAGTATATCTACTATTCTATACATTAATTGGTTCTTTACCTATAATGATTTCTATCTTTTATTATTATAGGGAGTTTGGAACATTAGACTTTTTTTTTTCTTTTATAGTTGATGAATTTTTATTTTATTTATGTATAAGATTGGTTTTTTTTGTAAAAATGCCTATGTATTTTGTTCATTTATGACTTCCTAAAGCTCATGTAGAAGCCCCTGTTGCTGGGTCTATAATTTTAGCTGGAATTATACTAAAATTAGGGGGTTACGGATTATTACGTTTTTTACCTTTAATATTAGAAGTTGCAATAAAGGTAAATTATATATTTATTATTTTAGGTTTAGTAGGAGGTTTTATAGTTTCATTAATTTGTATTCGACAAAGAGATATTAAGTCTTTAATTGCTTATTCATCTGTTGCTCATATAGGATTAGTCTTAGGGGGAATTTTATCTTTAAATTCTTGAGGATTAAGGGGTTCTTTAGTAATAATATTGGCACATGGATTATGTTCATCTGGATTATTTTGTCTTGCTAATGTTTCTTATGAGCGTTTAAATAGTCGAAGATTTTTCTTAAGAAAAGGTATAATTAATATTATACCCTCTATATCATTGTGATGATTTCTATTATGTTCATCTAATATAGCAGCTCCACCCTCATTAAATTTATTAGGAGAAATTATACTTCTTAATAGACTTATTTCTTGAAGTATTTATACTATATTATTTTTGTCTTTAATTTCCTTTTTTAGTGCTGTTTATAGACTATTTTTATATTCTTATGTTCAACATGGTAATTTATTAGGGAGAATTTATTCTTTTAGATTAGGTAGGGTACGTGAATATTTATTAATATTTATGCATTGATTTCCGCTTAATTTATTAGTTATGAAGAGTGAGTTTTTTGCGAGGTGATTTTATTTAAGTAGTTTATTAAAAATTATAGTTTGTGGGACTATAGATATCTAAGGATCTTAAATAATTATTTGTATTATTTATTTTTTTATATTTTTAGTTATTAGAATTTTTCTATTTTTTTATAGAATGGATTTTATGATTAGTAGTGAGAGGATTATTTTTGAGATTGAAATATTTTCTATAAATTCTACAAGTATTGTAATATCTTTATTATTTGATTGAATATCTCTTATGTTTGCTAGATTTGTATTATTTATTTCTTCAATAGTAATTTATTATAGAAAAGAATATATAGAAGGTGATTTAGAAATTAATCGTTTTATTTTATTGGTTGTAATATTTGTATTATCAATATTATTACTTATTTTTAGTCCTAATTTGATTAGAATCTTATTAGGATGAGATGGCCTTGGATTAGTTTCTTATTGTTTAGTAATTTATTATCAAAATTGGAAGTCTTATAATGCGGGAATATTGACGGCTTTAACAAATCGATTAGGTGATGTGGCTTTTTTAATTAGAATTTCTTGAATAATAAGATTTGGTAGATGAAATTATATTTATTTTCTTGATTGTATAAAGGATTCTTTGGAGATGAATATTATTTCTTTTCTTATATTATTTGCTGCTATAACAAAAAGAGCTCAAATTCCCTTTTCTTCTTGGCTTCCCGCGGCAATAGCCGCTCCTACCCCTGTTTCTGCTTTAGTTCATTCTTCAACATTAGTAACTGCTGGAGTTTATTTACTTATTCGTTTTAATTTATCTTTAAGATTATATAATATATATTTATTAATATTTGTTTCAGGTTTAACAATATTTATAGCGGGATTAGGAGCTAGATATGAATTTGATTTAAAAAAAATTATTGCTCTTTCAACTTTAAGTCAATTAGGATTAATAATAAGAATTTTAAGTATAGGGGGTTGTGTACTTGCATTTTATCATTTATTGACTCATGCTTTATTTAAAGCATTACTTTTTATATGTGCGGGAGTAATAATTCATTATTTAGGAAATAATCAGGATATTCGTTCTATAGGGGGATTAATTAATCAATTACCCTTGACTTGTACATTCTTTATTATTTGTAATTTGTCTTTATGTGGTTTACCCTTTTTATCTGGTTTTTATTCAAAGGATTTAATTCTTGATATTGTTTCAATAAATGATTTAGGGTTTTATGTTTATTTAATTTATTATTTTTCTACAGGTTTAACAGTAGCTTATACAATTCGTTTGATTTATTATGTTGTTGTTGGGAATTTTAATTTTCAATCTTTTCATATAATTAAGGATTCAGGAATTTATATATTAATAGGTATGGCTGGATTAATTATAAATGTAGTTTTTATAGGAAGTTTATTAAGATGAATTATTTTTCCCTATCCTTATATTATTTGTATACCTCTTTTTATAAAGATAATAGTGATTGTGGTAATATTATTAGGACTATGGGGAGGATATGAGGTATCAAAAATACCTATGTCTGGATATCTTTTTTCAAGAAATTACCCTAATATATCTTTTTATTTTGGTTCAATATGATATATGCCTTATTTATCAACCTTTGGTATAAATTATTTACCTTTAATAAGGGGTAATTTGAATTATGAAGTGGTAGATCGTGGATGATCAGAATACTTAGGAAGGCAAAATTTATTTAATTATATTTCTTTAAGATCTCGTATTTTTCAATTGATTTATAAGAATCATTTAAAGATTTTTTTACTTATAATGGTTTTATGAATTTTAGTTTTATTAATATTTTACTTAAATAGCTTATTAAGAGCATAATATTGAAGATATTAGGGTAATTTTAGAAATTTTTAAGTATTTATAAGACAGAATCTATTATTACAGTGAAAATGTAAGGTTTTAATTAAACTATATAAATAGAAATATTAATGGAGTTTCACCACTAAAGAACTAAGTTAGAAGCTTGCTCTTAAATTTATATTTCTTTAACTGGAAATTTTTCAATTTTATCATTAACAGTGATATACCTCTGTTTTGGTTTCAGCTAAGAAAAAGGACATTTACTGTCTAAATTTTAGGTCGAAACTAAATACAAAATTTGTTTCTTTTTCTTAAGATAAACTAATTCATTAGTACTTTCTAAATGCAAATTAGATGTTATTATTAACTATAATCCTAAACAGCTCATCTTAAGGAGCCTTGGATTCATTCGTGATATAATCCAATTAGAAGAATCAAGATAAAAATTCTAGTAATTATAATAAGATTTCTTAATTCTGAAATTTTTATAATGGAAATTAAAGGAATTAATAGGGCAATTTCAATATCAAAAATAAGAAAGATTACTGCAAGTAAAAAAAATTGTAATCTAAAAGGTAATCGAGGTGACCTATTTGGATCAAATCCACATTCAAAAGGAGATCTTTTTTCTCGATCGGAGAATGTTTTTTTTGAAAGGATTGAGGATAAAATTATTATTGCGGTTGAAATAAATAAGACAGAAGAGGCAATTGTAGTGATAAGAAAAATTATTTATACTATTACTAGATTTTTTGATTGGAAGTCAAATATAATTTTTATATTATATAAATATCTACCTCATCAGTAGATTGAAATATAAAGGAATAATCAAACAACATCAACAAAATGTCAATATCAAGCTGCTGCTTCAAACCCAAAATGATGAATTGAGGAAAAGTGATTGTTTAAGTGTCGATATAGACATACTGCTAAAAAAGTGGTTCCGATAATTACATGAAGTCCATGAAATCCTGTTGCTATAAAAAAGGTTGATCCATAAATTGCATCTGCAATACAAAATGGGGCTTCAATATATTCATAAGCTTGAAGGGCTGTAAAGTAGACTCCTAAAATTACAGTTAGAATTAATCTTTGTGAGGTTTGGGTTGAATTATTTTCAATTAAACTATGGTGAGCTCATGTGACTGTAAGTCCTGAAGTTAATAGAATTAATGTATTTAATAATGGGATTTGAATAGGATTAAAAGGTGAAATTCCCTTTGGAGGTCAATTTATTCCAAGTTCAATAGAAGGTGAAAGACTTCTATGAAAAAAAGCTCAAAAAAAAGATACAAAGAATAGAATTTCTGAAGTGATAAATAGAATTATTCCTCAACGTAATCCTATAGTTACAGAATAAGTATGTAAACCTTGAAAAGTTCCTTCACGAGTAATATCTCGTCATCATTGATATATCACTAATGAGGTAGTAATAAATCCAATTAATAAGAGAGATCTATTATAAAAGTGGAATCATTTAATTATTCCAATTATAGTAATTATAGCAGAGAATGCTCCAAGGATAGGCCAGGGTCTAGCATCAACTAAATGATATGGGTGGTTTTTATGTATCATAAATGACTTCTCTCGAGTATAAGGTTCTTAAAACTGCAAATACGTAGGATTGAATAATAGCAACTGCTAATTCAAGAACTAATAATAGAATTTGTACAATGATTAGAATTGGTATTAATTTAATTGATAATATAGATCCTGTATTTCCTAAAAGAGTAAGAATTAAATGTCCAGCAATTATATTGGCTGCTAATCGAACAGCTAAAGTTCCTGGACGAATAATATTTCTTGTTGTTTCAATACATACTATAAAGGCTATAAGAACAGGTGGTGTTCCTTGTGGAACAAGATGAGCAAATATGTGAAGGGTATTATTGATTCAACCAAATAATATAAATCTTAATCATAAAGGTAAAGCAAGGGTAAGAGTAAATAAAAGATGTCTTGTTCCTGTAAAAATATAAGGGAACAAACCAAGAATATTATTAAATAGGATAAAGGTAAATAGGGAGATAAAAATTAATGTTCTTCCATTAGAAGATCCTATTAAGATTTTAAATTCTTTATGTAAAGTAATTAGAATATTAATTCAAGAAAATAAGAATCGTGAAGGAATTAATCAATACGAAATTGGTATAATAAGTAATCCGATAATGATTCTTAATCAATTAAGAGATAGATGAGTTGAGGTTGATGGATCAAATGATGAAAATAAGTTTGTTATCATTTTCAAGACTTTCTAATTGATAGCTTAGTAATTTTACTAAGTAAAGGTGTTTTATTTTTACTGAAAAAATTTATAGAATTTATAATTAAGAATAAGATAGTGAAGATAATTAATATTCTGGTTCAATTTAGAGGAGCTATTTGAGGAATAAAAGATTACTATTGGGTAATTTTAATTTGACAAATTAATGTTATTATTTAACTAAATCTTTTCATTAGAAATAGGTGTTAAACTATTTTAAAGTGGTTTAAGAGACCAATGCTTACTTTCAGCCATCTAATGAAGATCTTATTTTAGATACTCATTTAGTAAAATAAAGTGGTGAAATACTTTCGATTACAATAGGTATAAATCTATGATTGGCTCCACAAATTTCAGAACATTGACCAAAGAAAATTCCTGTTCGATTAATAAGAAATCTAATTTGATTAAGTCGACCAGGAGTTGCATCAATTTTAACTCTTAAAGCTGGAATCGTTCATGAGTGAAGAACATCAGCTGCAGTCACTATTATTCGAATTTGTGAATTGTAAGGTAAAACAACTCGATTATCAACTTCAAGTAGGCGAAATCTTGATGATTTTAAATCTTGTGTAGGAATTATATATGAATCAAATTCAATTCTTTTAAAGTCTGTATATTCATATGATCAATATCATTGATGTCCAATAGTTTTAATTGATATTAGAGGATTATTAAGTTCGTCTAGTAGATAGAGAAGTCGAAGGGAAGGTAAGGCAATAAAAATTAATGTTACGGCAGGTAGAATGGTTCAAATTACTTCAATTGTTTGTCCTTCAAGTAAATAGCGATAGTTGAACTTGTTGAAAAATATTCTACATATAATATATCCCACAAGGACTGTAATTATAATAAGAATTATTAAAGTGTGGTCATGAAAAAATGATAATTGTTCTATTAATGGAGAGGCTCTATCTTGTAAAAGGAATATTTTTCAAGTAGCAATTTCTAAAAAAAGTTTAGACTTCATATTTGGGGTTTAAGTCCAGTGCACTATTCTGCCATTTTAGAAATTTGACAATATAGGTAGTTCAGAATATCTATGTTCAGCTGGAGGTATAAGTTGAAGTCATTCAATTGAGGAAGTCATTCTTAAGGGTGAAATTCTTTTTCGCACCGAAGCAAATGATTCTCATAAAATAAATATGAATACAATGATTCTGATTAACGAAATAAGTGATCCAATTGATGAAATAATATTTCATGTTGTATAAGCATCAGGATAATCCGAGTACCGTCGAGGTATTCCCCCTAATCCTAGGAAATGTTGAGGAAAAAATGTTATGTTTACACCAATAAATATAATTGTGAATTGAATTTTTAAGTATTTGTTGTTCAATGAAAGTCCAGTAAATAAGGGGAATCAGTGAACAAATCCCCCTATAATAGCAAATACAGCTCCTATAGAAAGGACATAATGGAAATGGGCTACTACGTAATAAGTATCGTGTAGAATAATATCAATTGAGGAATTTGCTAGAATTACCCCTGTTAATCCTCCTACTGTAAAAAGAAATACAAATCCAAGGGCTCAAAGTATTGAGGGAGAATAGTTGATTTGGGTTCCATGTATTGTAGCTAATCATCTAAAAATTTTAATTCCAGTAGGAACGGCAATAATTATTGTTGCTGAAGTGAAGTAAGCACGAGTGTCAACATCTATACCTACAGTAAATATATGATGAGCTCATACAATGAATCCTAATAATCCAATGGCCATTATAGCATAAATTATTCCTAGGGTTCCAAATGTTTCTTTTTTTCTTCTCTCTTGGCAAATAATATGGGAAATTATACCAAAACCTGGTAGAATTAGAATATATACTTCCGGATGTCCAAAGAATCAAAATAAGTGTTGATAAAGAATTGGATCTCCCCCTCCTGCAGGGTCGAAGAAGGTTGTATTTAAATTTCGGTCTGTAAGGAGCATTGTAATAGCTCCTGCTAATACGGGCAAAGATAGAAGTAGAAGAAGGGCAGTAAGTACAACAGCTCAGACAAATAAAGGTATTCGATCAAATGTAATTCCAGGGGATCGTATATTAATTACTGTTGTAATGAAATTTACAGCCCCAAGAATAGAAGAGATACCTGCTAAATGTAATCTAAAAATTGCAAGGTCAACTGAAGCTCCTCTATGGGCAATATTAGAGGAGAGTGGAGGATATACTGTTCAACCAGTTCCGGCACCACTTTCAATTATTCTTCTTATTAAAAGGAATGTCAATGAAGGGGGCAATAATCAAAATCTTATATTATTTATTCGAGGAAATGCTATATCAGGGGCTCCTAATATAAGAGGGACTAATCAATTTCCGAATCCCCCAATTATAATTGGTATTACTATGAAGAAAATTATAATGAATGCATGGGCAGTTACAATGACATTATAAATTTGATCATCACCAATTAGGGATCCTGGATTTCCTAGTTCTGTTCGGATTAAGATTCTTAAGGAGGTTCCAACTATTCCTGATCATCTTCCAAGTAAAAAGTATAAGGTGCCAATATCCTTATGATTAGTTGAGAACAATCATTTATTCGATAAGATGGCTGAGGTTAAAGCGGTAAGCTGTAAACTTACTAACGGAAATTTTTTTCTCTTATCAGTTTTATAGTCAAGCATGACACTAAATTGCAAGTTTAGAGGAGAATATAAATTCTAAGGCTTAAAGTTTTCTTTATTTATGACTTTGAAGGTCACAGGTTTTTTTAACCTAAATCCTTAGAAGATATTAAATACAATTGTGGCTAAAATTAGGCCTGCTAGTGAAATTAGGTTTATCACTATAAATGTAGTTGAAATTTTAGGAGTTTTTAAGAATTTATGGGTTTGGGAAACAAGTAGAATAGATCTAAAGGTAATTTGAATATAAAAATACAGAGTTATTAATGTAGTGACAATTATAATTGTTGGTAAAATAATGTAGCTTTTTCTTACTAATGTTTGGATAACAAGTCATTTAGGGAGAAATCCTAAGAAGGGGGGCAATCCTCCAAGAGATAAAAAATTAAGGGCAAAAAATATTTTTAGAGTTGGAAATTTATTTAATAGTATTGATATTTGATTTAATGAAAAAATATTAAATTTATAAAATAGATATAGAATATTAGTAGTAATTACAGTGTAAATAATGAAGTAAATTATTCATGTAATTTCAAGGAATATTATTGCGGTCAATATTCATCCAATATGATTAATTGAAGAGTAAGCTAGAATTTTTCGAAGGCTTACTTGATTTTGACCTATGATTCCTCTTACTATCATACAAGAAATTACTACAAGAATAATTATTATTGGGGTTTTACAAGTGTATAAAATTAAAATTATTGGTGCAATTTTTTGTCAAGTAAGTAGGATTCATCTATTTGTTCACCTTAATCCTTCAATTACTTCTGGGAATCAAAAATGGAGAGGGGCGGCTCCTATTTTTATTAGAAGTGCTGAATTCAATATTATATCAGAAATTATTTCTGTTTTTAATAAGTATAAAATATTGGATGAATTAATAATTAGAGCAAATAATAGGACTATTGATGCTATAGCTTGGGAAATAAAATATTTGAGGGCAGATTCAGAGGTAAATTTATTGGAAGGAGACCTTATTAAAGGGATAAAAGAAAGAAGATTAATTTCTAGCCCTAATCATATTCCCAATCAGGAGTATGCTGAAATAGCAATTAGGGTGCCAATTACCAGAGTGATTCTAAAAAGAATTTTGTTAAGATTTGTAACTAAACAAGAAAGGAGGATTACTTTATAACTGAGGTATGAACCCAGTAGCTTTACTTAGCTTACTTGTTTACATTTTAGTATATGATGTACTGGAACTTTTGATGTTCCAAGAGTCGGCTTGAGCCCGATAAATGTAGTAGAGGTGGATAACACATAATTTACTCTATCAAAGTAATCCTTTTCAATCAGGCACTAAACT